TGCCGGTATAGACTGAAATTCCGTTATGGTCCAACTCTGAACGATAATAGATACCAGGGCTTTGCAATATTTGATTGATTACAATTCTGTATATTCCATTTACTATAGAAGTTCCCAGGGAATTCATTAGAGGAATGTTTCCAATAAAAATAATTTGTTCTTGGATATCCCTACTGTTTTTCCAAATTAATCCCGCAGATATATAAAATTCAGAGGAATATGTAAGTGATTCATATACAGCATCTTTTTCTTTTATCGAGGGTTCTACCAATTGATATGTTTCCACAAATAACTGAAATTCAATTTCTTGATCCGTATCTTCAATTTTTGGAAACTTAAAAAGTTCTTCTGTTAAGCCCCGATCAATGAATCTACAAAACCCTTCAAATTGTATTTGATTCAATCCTGGTAGTGTAGACATTCCTTCATTCCCAACCCCAAGCATTTTCAATTTCCCCATTTATTTTATAGAAAATATCCCGTGATTTGCTGTCATTCTTCATTGAATCACATCAATCGATTTAGCAATAATGGAATTTCTGGTCTTTTTACTTTACTGAATCACATGAAATTTTACCTAACTACGTCTATGAAATACCTATTATGAAAACGGGAGATTTTATACTCAAATTGGAATTTGCAACAAAACAAACAAATAGAATCTAACTTGTAATATAAATCGAAACAAATTGATAAATTTCACCTAGACTTGGGGTATTTTATAGTAGTAGTATAGTATGTTATTACTCTAATTCGATTGATACCCCAAAAAATGAATTCAGGATTTGTTCGGCTCCATGAGATAAAGATATCAAAAATAAAATAATCAGAAAAAATATACAATTTATTTTATTTTTTTTTCGAATTTGAGAATACGATTGCAGTGCATAAAAAGACTTGGATTTATTAAACATGCATAGATCTTATAACTATCTCTATATGTCTCTTACTTTATTGCAGTCCTATTTGTTCGGGACAGCACATGTTATGTTGTGTTCATTTATTTTTTCTATTCATTCATTAATCTATTTAATGAAAAATTGGCAAAAAAATGAAAGCACGAGAATTTATCGAAAATTCCCTATAATATAGGTATGTGTAACAACGAAAATGCATGTTCTGGGGTTGACATATATTAACAGTTGCTGTTATAATTGAAATAGAGAAGGATTAAAAAACAAAAAAAAATATAATAATATTGATTGGTTATGTATCAATTTCTATTTTTTTCTCATTAATATTAATAAAGAATAGATTAAGATTCAAGAATTATTCAGGAATTTGTAGTTAACGGTTGCTATTTGTGCTGACATTTTGACTTTTCTTTTGTGACTGAAAGGTATAGGTATAGATTTGTTTTCAATAGAAAAAGGGGATTAAAGAAAACGGAATTTAAGATACAAACACATCAAAAAAAAAAAAAGAATTTTAGAAACCCATTTTTGTTTTTTTGAGAGGAGGAGGGGTATTCGGATCTATTTTTTTGTATTATTTTGGCGATATGGCCGAGTGGTAAGGCGGGGGACTGCAAATCCTTTTTCCCCAGTTCAAATCCGGGTGTCGCCTGATCGATAAAAGAATTCAAATAGTTTATTTCGTTTTGTTGATATAGAAAACTTTTTCTTTTTTTCCAGCGCAAGCTAGTGTAGCAATAAGGGACTAGTTTGATGCTAAATTCTAAGCATCGGGAAGTTTGTTCTCTAAAATGTTGTAAATATTTTCGTCTCAGATTCAACGAAAAATTCATTAGAGGGATGAAAAGGAATAGATCAATCTTGAAATGATAGTCCTTTTATTTCACTACTATTGTAGTGTCCATCTACTTTTTGGGTCTTTAATTAGATTGGATAGGGATAGGTCGGATGGGGAATATAAGTCCATTTTAAGTTAGGGAAGGTGTTGAAGAAAAACCTTGTATACAAACTTATGGTAAAGTATATGAACGCTTCTTCATTTATTCCATATTAGTTAGATTAATGAAATTGAATATCTAATTAGATTTCTTTTATTATTATTATTATTATAATATTGAATTTTTTTTTTTTTTTTTTTTCTAATCTCTAGTAAAAGAATTTTAGAGGATGTTTTCCAATTGTTTTAGAGAACGAATCGGGAAACAATCAAATGGAAATAAGAGATGCAAATAAGAGTAAGAGTCTGAGTATGCAAAGAAATCTATCTTGATTCTATTCTATATTTTAGATTTTTGACTTAATGAAATGGGGGGGTAAAATAAAACATAGGTCTTTTTATTCGTACCTAATTAGTACGCTGCATTTCCTTACTACTCTCAAAGATATTTTTTATTTATGCGTAATTTAATATTTTTCAATTCTACTAGAAATCAGGTAAGAACTTGTTAGATGTTCTAATTGGATGTTTCGTCAATGGTGTTATGACGGAATTTTTTTTTTGACTCTGTACCAGCGATTCCACTATTATTAATATTAATTAATATAAGATATTAGAAAATTGTTAGTGAAAAATAAAAACGAAAATAATACAAGAAAAATTAGTAAACAATAATAAAAAAATTTCTTCATATTGATAGAGATAGGAGACAAAATTTACATGGATATAGTAAGTCTTGCTTGGGCTGGTTTAATGGTAGTTTTTACATTTTCCCTTTCCCTTGTAGTATGGGGAAGAAGTGGACTCTAAGAGGACTACTAATTGAGTTAAGGGATCAAAATGTCTCGATTATTTTATAGCTAAGTTCTTCCATTTTTTAACTATTGAATTTTGTTATTTTATTAATATAACTAAATACTAATTAATGAAATGCAATTCGATATTTCATTTTGAAACTCTATTGTATTCCAGTGGTGGGATATAATATTGAAAAAAAAAATACTCTTTAAATCAAACAAATATTTGAATTGTTCCCATCTTATTGTCCCGGGAATACAGATAATTGGAAACGGATTACTACTCCAAACTTAATTCTTTTTAAGATTTATATTTCGATGAACTGGTTACCACCAATCTTTTCGAAATATGAAAAACTTTTTCATCGAATCCCCGGATCAGTTGTCAATTATTTAATCAATTTAATCAATTCATTTTTTTGGAATACTAAAAATAAAAAGATTTTTTTTTATTTATCGGGATTATGAAAAGAATGTGAAATCAAAAAATTCAAATAATAAGAATAAAAATGTATTTTTTATTATTTCAGATTGATTGGAACCAATACAAATATAATAGATTAGATCAAACGAAGAAAAAATGTGGACACTATGGAATTGACATTCCATAGATATCTATAGATATACCCATATGAAAAGAAATATTTAATTTAAATTGGTCCATCCATATTAAACTTCTTTATTTTTTTTAAGTAAAACATTCCATTTTTACCATACCGTAATGATAGTATAGTAGAAAGAAATAGATTTAATTTCTTTCTACTATACTATATGGATTTCATAGAATTCTGCTGATTCTAGTCTCATCATTTTATTTAAAATAAAAGAAAGACCCGAAATGGAAACCCTTTTTTCTTTATTCAATCATTGTCATCGCATTGATAAGAAATCAGAAGTCATGTTTAATTAAAATTAGTCACTTTGACTTACCGTTTTTACGTAAATTATAAGTAAAAAGGCAGTAGGAACTAGAATGAAGAGTGCAGTAGCTATAAATGCGAGAATATTGACTTCCATAATCTCTATGTTTTCTTTCTCTTTTATTTCTAATAAATACTTCGGGATTTAATCCCATAGAAATGAAAAATCTTTCGTCAGTAAATTCAGTGGTATAAATTTTATCTCGAGGATATAAAATCGGATCAATATCACGAATAACAATATCTGAGCTATCAAATAAATTCATCGTCGAGAATTAAATAGTATAACATAGGAAGATCTTTTATCCATACCAAATAAAAAAAAAAATTACTTTCCGATGCAATGAAAAATTCCTTTTTCTTTCTTCGTCCGAACCTTTACCTTAAACTAAAAAAGAAAAAAGGAATCCCTGTTAGAAATGAGATTTTTTTTTTATTTATTCCCTTTCACATACGAAATCAATTGATATTTTTTGGATTTGTATCCATCGGGACTGACGGGACTCGAACCCGCAGCTTCCGCCTTGACAGGGCGGTGCTCTGACCAATTGAACTACAATCCCAGGGAAAAAGTTGTATAGCATACATATTCTTACTATTTCATTCAAACCCTTTGTTTTTCTATTTTAGATTCGAACCCCTGTACTGTAACTGAAAGAGGCAGACTTATATATTGATATTTTTATGGGTCTGCACTTTAACTTTAGCGAGATCGACACGGATTATTCGCAATCCGTTCCTTATTGCTAACTTGATTGAAAAATAAATGAATCAAGGAAACAAAAAAGACTCTTTTTTTTACTTTAATCCTTTTCTAAGACTTTATATTTTAAAATCCCGATTCGGAATTTTTCAAAATCCGAATTTGTAGAAAAAAATATGTAATATGGAAAAAAGAAATAGCACTCGAGATTTTATTCTTCTGTATGGGAGCCCATTGGTGATTTTCAGAGAACACCAAATGGGGTTATATCATTTCATGGTGGATCAGCAAATTTTTGGGCCGAGCTGGATTTGAACCAGCGTAGACATATTGCCAACGAATTTACAGTCCGTCCCCATTAACCGCTCGGGCATCGACCCAGGAAGAATCAATTTGAGTCTTTATTGATAATCCCTGATCAATTTCCTTTTGTAGTACCCTACCCCCAGGGGAAGTCGAATCCCCGTTGCCTCCTTGAAAGAGAGATGTCCTAAACCACTAGACGATGGGGGCATACTTGCCCGACCTCTATTCTACTATGTTCATACATAGTATGAACAGTTTTTTGAAATTGTCAATATAATGGAATGATATGATTCGATCAGAAGGATCTTTCAGAATTCCTTAAAATATCATTTCGATTTCGAAATTGTTCATTCCAATCACCAATCTATAAAACTATAAAAAAATAATGCGAAAGAAAACAAAAGAAAGAGAGAATCCTTTCAGGGAATGATTTATTTTCTGGAACAGGCGCGGCATTAACACCTCATTTCTTTCACTTTCATTCAGTGTTAAGAAGATTGAATTAGTGGGTACATGTATCAATGAAATGAATTTTGTGTTATGATGAAGATGATTTCAATTCGAATCGGTTTTGAAAAAATCCATTCCATTGATATTTATCAAATCTAATATCAAAAAATCATTTTTTTAACTATACCCACTAGGTAAACCCAAATTATTGTTCGTTAAAAAGTTGCTATGTAAAAAAAATAGATCTACTCTATATATATAATTTGAGTATATGCAGTAACAAATAGATGTACTAAACTCACATCCATATTGGATGGTTCCTTATTCGGGTTCGGGAATTGACTCAAATGGAGCCCCTTTAACTCAGTGGTAGAGTAACGCCATGGTAAGGCGTAAGTCATCGGTTCAAATCCGATAAGGGGCTTTTTTGTCAAAAAATGACAACAGTAGTATTCCGATTTGAAGGAAGAATAGAGATATTCTTGATATTTCTAAGAAGTTTCTCTTTGTAAAAAAAAAACTAAGGAATAGTTGAATTTCATTAAAAAATCGAGTTTTTATTCTAATAAATTATTGTTATCATTCGAATTCATTCGAATAGAGTAAACTCATTCTAGTTAGAAAGTGAAATTAGAAAGTGAAAGAGTATTTTTTTCTATATATATATATATATTTTTAGACTGTGATATTTCCTTTAATTATAAGATATTCCTATCCTATTTTTTATTATTCCAATCAAAAAATGGGAAAGATTCTAAAAAAAAGTAAGTGGACCTAACCTATTGAATCATAACTATATCCACTATTCTGATATTCAAATTGGATAGAAATGAAATTCGAACAGTGGATCTTTTTTGTTTTTAATATCTCTTTAGTTCGGACTCCGCAAGAATCTGTCAATATTTCGGATTAAATCTTATTGTTCCTAGGAATAAATTGATACTCCTCTTCTCCACCCAGAAGGGTTTATTCTATTCTAAGTTCCAACATATAAGTCATTTTACTTTAAAAATATCTTTATTTTCGAATACAAGAAAAGATCAAATTACATTTCTATTATTTCTTTAAGATATGAGATATCTATAAAAAAAATAGAAAAATCCATCAAATCATGACTTCGAGTATCAAATATTTAATTTTCATATCGATGCATACTAGATTTTTAAAGCAATTCATGGACGAAACTTTCACTTAGAATCTATTATTTTTAATAAAACTCCATACAATATTAAAAAATCTGATAGATAGATAAAATAGATAGATAAAAAAATATTCGAATTTCTTACCTCGATCTGCAAAAAAGGTATACTTTGTAATTTTTTTAATCTGAACGAAATAAAAATACAACTAAAGAGGACAATAAAAGAAATTAAAGTAAAATAGAAAGTAAAAATAGGATTCTATAGTAGTTTCCTAGACATACAAATTAGAAGAATATATAAAACTTTTTTTTTATTTCACGAACAAGATTCAAGAATAATATTATTTAATATTATTTGATAAAAGGAGAGTAGTATGTCTGGGGATCTGCTGCTAACAAAAGTGATAAAAGCGATCATTTCATTTGTTTCTGGAATAGTTCTTTAAAAAATTTATTTATCGGATTTACGAGTCATAAGACAATTCCCGCGTCATGACTTCATGACTTAGGGAATTTTTTAGAATAGAAAGGAATAACCCAATTAAGTTAATGGATTTGACCTAGATTAAATATCAATCGACAAAAAAAGTATTTTTCTATTCGAAACCCAGTAGAAAAGAAGGGACAGTCTTCGAGAAATCATATGATATATAAAATGAAAAAATCCTCGAAGGTTCCATCCCTGAAAATGCTAGGGGGTGTTCGGAAATGGTTGAAGTAGTTGAATAGGAGGATCACTATGACTATAGCTCTTGGTAAATTTACCAAAGATGAAAATGATTTATTTGATATTATGGATGACTGGTTACGGAGGGACCGTTTTGTTTTTGTGGGTTGGTCCGGTCTATTGCTCTTTCCTTGCGCCTATTTTGCCGTGGGGGGTTGGTTCACAGGTACGACCTTTGTAACTTCATGGTATACTCATGGATTGGCAAGTTCCTATTTGGAAGGTTGTAACTTCTTAACTGCGGCAGTCTCTACTCCTGCTAATAGTTTAGCACACTCTTTGTTGTTACTATGGGGTCCTGAAGCACAGGGAGATTTTACCCGTTGGTGTCAATTGGGTGGTCTGTGGACTTTTGTTGCTCTCCACGGTGCTTTCGGATTAATAGGTTTTATGTTACGTCAATTTGAACTTGCTCGATCTGTTCAATTGCGCCCTTATAATGCAATCGCATTCTCCGGTCCAATTGCTGTTTTTGTTTCTGTATTCCTGATTTATCCACTAGGTCAGTCTGGTTGGTTCTTTGCGCCTAGTTTTGGTGTAGCAGCTATATTTCGATTCATTCTATTTTTCCAAGGGTTTCATAATTGGACATTAAACCCATTTCA